AAATTATTAAAGTATGCCGTTCGCGATACATAAAATACTCAGCCAGGGCTGCTCCCGTATAAGGGGCGAGGTATTGTAATGTAGCAGGTGAATCCGCCATTTCAGCTACTACAATAGTGTATTCCATGGCCCCCTCTTCATGGAAAGTAGTTACTACTTGAGCCACGGAGGATGCTCTTTGACCGATAGCTACATAAACACATATTACATCTTGCCCTTTTTGATTGAGAATTGTATCTGTGGCTACTGCTGTTTTGCCAGTCTGTCTGTCCCCAATAATTAACTCTCGCTGACCGCGCCCTATGGGGATCATCGAATCGATAGCAATAAGCCCTGTTTGAAGGGGTTCATATACGGAACGCCTGGAAATTATACCCGGAGCAGGAGATTCAATTAAGCGAGATTCCGAAGCTACAATTTCGCCTCTCCCATCAATAGGTTTAGCCAGAGCATTTATAACACGACCCAAGTAAGCCTCGCTCACGGGTATCTGAGCAATTCTTCCTGTTGCTTTTACAAAACTTCCCTCTTGTATCATCAACCCATCGCCCATTAATACAATCCCAACATTTTTGGATTCCAAATTCAGAGCAATACCCCTAGTCCCTTCTGCAAATTCGACTAATTCACCTGACATTATTCCACCAAGACCTATAATACGAGCAATCCCATCCCCCACTTGAATTACGCGACCGATATTCTCAATCCCTACTTTCCTATTATATTGTTCAATACGTTCGCGGAGAATTTTATGAATTTCGTCGACTCGAAGGGTTGCCATTAGTGTTTCTTGACTCTTTTTTTCGGAAGCAAGGGGAAAAATAATGCCTAAATTCTAAACGAAAGTAGAAGTTCAAGGTCTAATTAATTTAATTATTTCTTCGATTCTATGGCCCCTAGAATGCCAATATTAGCACGAATCGTACGGAAATGTAACTCGGTATTCAAACAACTATTCAGAGTTCCTAGAGCTCCTTGTACGGCCTGTTGGAAAACCCGTTGTCGGACCTGATTCATCGCCCTTTGTTTTTCAAAATAAAGGATTTCATTTTTAGACTTTTCTAATTGTTCCAAACTAATAGAAGTAGCATTAATCAAATTTGCTTTTTCTCGTTCTATCTCAGAGTATCCATTCATTCGATACTCATCCGCTTCTAGTTCGACTTTCTGTAATCGAACCCGAGCTTTTTCGAGCTGCTCAATGGTCCCTCTACGCAATTCTTCCGAATTTCGAATAGTACTCAAGATTCTCTGTTTTCGATTATCTAATAAATCTTTTAATGAAAGTAGATTATCTTGCTATTAAGTTTACAATTTTTATGATCTCTTCCCGAACCAAACATGAATCTTTCGATTCATTTGGCTCTCACGCTCCTTTTTTTTCTTTTTTTGCTATGGCTATTTCCATATCTTTTTTTTTATGTAATGAGCCTATCCTCTATCTTCTCTTTTCTGTTTATATTTCAATATACCGAAACCCATATTAAGAATATAAGACTAGATAAATATTAAGAGGACTCTTCCGCCTAGATAAAAATCTATCATGGTCAGCAAAGTTGTTTCTTTATTTGTATTTGCCCTTTAGTTAATAATTTCAATTTCATTAAGAAAAACTAACTAAATAAATGGAAAATGAAAATTGATAGAATTCTTTTTTTTTCTTCAAATCCAAAAAATTTCTCTTTTTTTTATTTTATACATAGGTCGTCGATTCGGCATTGGATAAAAAAGGGCAGGGTGCCCTTCTAGTAAATAGTTCAAACCATTTTATCGATATGAGTGTTTTATATCAGATAAATTCTACATTAGCTATTTCCCGTTTAAAGCATTTCGGTACTAATACTAATATAGTTGTAGAAAGAGTACCCCTTTTTGCCTGGACTTCAAGCAGTTTAGCTTTAACCGTGTTAATGGTCTCACATTATTGGTCTATAGAGAATCAAAGTTGATTTACCAATGAGTCGCGAAATGCTATGGTTCTTCCATATGATTTCTGAATTTATTCAGAAGTAATTCGTCGAGATCGTGCACCTTTTTCTTATTTATCCAAAAAATACTAAAAAATATTTTAAAGTGCAGCCGGATAGATCCAATCTATTCTTGAAATAGACAACTCGCACACACTCCCTTTCCAAAAAAAATCAATACACCAACCACTACAGTTAGATTTATTAGATTTGTTGCTAAAATATCGGTATTAAGCCCGAAACTCCCAGCGGATGGCCAGTGAGCTAAAAAAACGAAAGAATGGGTTACATTTTTCATATGCTCTCCTCTTATAGATAGGACGAACAAAGAGCAAAGTTTTTCGATCACTTACTTCGCTCGCCCTTTTTTGATCGGTTTTTTTAATGTAATTTTTTTTAATGCAAATAGATTCAATCTAATAATTTCTTTTAGATTAAGTCTTAGGTCTCGTTTGACCTGTGAAAGACTCCTTTGTTGAAATGTTCCAAAAATTCCTAAAATAAAAGGAAAAAGACTTTCCACTGTCCTAAACTAAGGACGGGAAGGAAGAAGGCGAGCATATCCTCTAAATTGATCATCCTCAAATCAGCCCTTCCTGGGGTGGGGTATTGTCTGTCCCGATAAATAGGTAATTCCAGGAGTAATAAATAGGAGTAAAGTATTGATATAATTGGAATTGCAGAAGCAAATACCAATTTACTAAAAAAAGAAAAAAGTATCTAATCTAAAGGACTCATTTTCTTTTTTAGGATTAAACAAAAGGGTTCGCAAATAAAAGCGCTAGTGCCACAACTAGTCCATAAATTGTTAAAGCTTCCATAAAAGCTAGACTAAGCAATAAAGTACCTCGTATTTTACCTTCTGCTTCTGGCTGTCTCGCAATACCTTCTACAGCTTGTCCTGCAGCAGTACCTTGACCAACTCCAGGCCCAATAGAAGCAAGCCCTACGGCCAATCCAGCAGCAATAACGGAAGCAGCAGCAATTAGTGGATTCATGGTGAGTTCCTCGTGTCAAAAAAAAAAGAAATGGTTAAGGATACAATCAACCAAGAAATTCTTACTTCTAAGCTCTATTGGGGAGAAGTAACTAAAAAGTACAAATTGAAATGATAATCTGAATTGTCCGAACTACTTCGAGATCTCATTTTTAGTTTCTAATCATTAGAGGTTTGTGTAAATCCATATGATTCTCATTATTCTATTTCTCTTTCTTTCCAACCAACCACTCTTTCATTCCATTCTTCTTTCTTTACTCTTCGATATCCTTGAGTTCCTATTTTTTCCCCTATCATCTAATCCATAATAAAAGACGAAATAGAGGAAGAACCCCTATTGAAATCGACCTAATCCAAATCCAATAGGAATTAAATCAAGATATACAATTGATAACAATATGCTGCATAGAACTGGATATGGAATCCAATTCCATATAGAGGGAATTCGATATATCGGATTAGATAATGAATCTAACTTAGGAATATATAATATCCCATATACATTTGTTTCTTCCATTTTGCGTATTTTCTCATTTTCTATTGATGAATCGGATTCTAAAATCATTCCTTAAAAACCCGCACAAAAGATGACTGGACTTATAGACATTAAGGATATAGATCTAGCCTGACTCCGCCCCCCTTAATGCATATATACTTTGACAATTCCGTAATATAGTCTATTCTCTCTCCTACAACTCTAGGTTGTATATTCATACGCATTTCTAACTATTTAGTTTTCCAACCAAGCGGATTATCTGGAACCATGCATGAATTGAGCTAAGCTAAAAAAAAAGACTATTTTGAAAACTAGTCAATTCAATGATGACCTTCCATGGATTCACCTATATAGGCTGCGGCTAACGTTGCAAAAATAAGAGCTTGAATACCGCTTGTAAATAATCCAAGAAACATGACCGGTATAGGGACTACTAAGGGGACTAAAGAAACAAGAACAACAACGACTAATTCATCCGCCAATATATTCCCGAAAAGTCGAAAACTAAGCGATAATGGTTTTGTGAAATCTTCTAGGATGTTAATTGGTAAAAGAATTGGAGTTGGTTTAATATATTTCTCGAAATAACTCAATCCTTTTTTGCTAAGACCCGCATAAAAATATGCCGCTGATGTGAGTAAAGCTAAAGCAACAGTAGTATTTATATCATTCGTGGGTGCTGCTAATTCCCCATGGGGTAACTGTATAATTTTCCAAGGTAAAAGAGCACCCGACCAATTTGAAACAAAAATAAAAAGGAACATAGTTCCAATAAAGGGAACCCAGGGACCATATTCTTCTCCAATCTGAGTTTTGCTCAAGTCTCGAATAAACTCAAGCACATATTCGAAGAAATTCTGACCGTCGGTCGGGATGGTTTGTGGATTCCGAACAGCTATGATAACTGAACCTAGCAAGATAGTAATTACGACCCAAGAAGTGATGAGTACTTGGGCATGAATTTGGAAACCTCCTATTTGCCAATAGAAGTGTTGGCCTACTTCTACACCCGATATATCATATAACCCCTTGAGTGTTTTAACGGAACATGGTATAATATTCATATTGTCCTCTGATAAAAATTGAACTTCAAAAAAGGAATTCTTTTGATTCAACCATCTCTTTCTCAACTCAGCAACTTGAAGTATTAATCTTATATTTAGGATACCAAGAAATCACATCAGATGATAATATATATCAATACCCTCTAATATATATCAATATTCCCCTTCTTTTATCTATGCAAAACAAAAAAGAATAGTAAGTGATCCCATAAATCTACGCAGTTACCCAAGAATGAACTATTCTTCTTAATCAACGATTTCTTATATAGAGAGAACGGCCCTCACAAATTGCAAATACTAATTTGTTAAGAATCAATCGAATTGAAGTCATAGTGTCATCGTTGGCTGGAATCGATATATTTGCGAGATCTGGGTCACAATTTGTATCGACTAAAGAAATAGTAGGAATCCCCAAAATGGCACATTCCCGAAGAGCTATATACTCTTTTTGCTGATCAAGGACGATCACAATGTCCGGCAACCTCGTCATATATTTGATCCCGCCGAGATATCTTTGCAAGGTAGATAATTTTCTCTTCAAGATTGCCACATCTCTTTTTGGGAGATGGTGGAATTTTCCCATCTTTTCTTCTGCTCTTAAGTCTCTAAATTGAGAAAGTCTAGTTTTCGTAATCGACCAATTCGTTAACATACCACTGAACCACTTTTTATTAACATAATGACAACGAGCCCTTATTGCAGCTGATGCTACTAAATCCGCTGCTCTTTTTTTGGTACCAACAATTAAAAAGCTTTTTCCCTGACTTGCTGCATCAAAAACTAAATCACAAGCTTCTGATAAAAAACGAGCCGTTCTAGCGAGATTTGTAATATGAGTACCTTTACGCTTTGCCGAGATGTAAGGGGCCATTTTAGGATTCCATTTCTTAATACCATGACCAAAATGAACTCCCGCTTCTATCATCTCTTTCAAATTGATGTTCCAATATCTTCTTGTCATTTTTTCCACACTTCCTTTTGATTTTTTCTTTTTTTTTCATCCTACCATTCCATTACGGAATTTATTTCTTTTTTTTTTTGAAAATTAAGAAAGAGCCGAAATAGCTTGAAATAAATAATAATTGTTCCGATGTAACCTTCCACTGAGAATTGGCTATTGATACATGGTATAAACGTAACCTTAATGAATTAACTGACTTCTTTTACTTATTAAAATAAAATAAAAATCAAAAATCTGACCTGTTAGTGTTCTAAGGTCAAAAGTCTAGTTTAAATAAAAAAATCTGCTTTATGTATCCTTAAATCGTATAAATGGGGGTTCTGATGTCTCATAGAAATTGTTTGTTACATCAGAATCAGAAGAAACTAATTCTGTATGGAGAAACAAAATATCTCTCATTTCCGACGCGAATAGATTTTTTTTTTGAATTTCGAAATAAAGGTTCTTGTCTTGTGGGGAATGATGCACAAATTTTAGGAATCCGGTACCAACAGGTATAATCCCCCCCAGAACTACGTTTTCTTTCAGGCCTTTCAACCAATCAATACGACCTCGTAGGGCAGCTTTTGCTAAAACTCGAGCAGTTTCTTGAAAACTTGCTTCAGATATGAAACTTTGGGTATTCAGGGAAGCCCTTGTTATTCCCAATAAGATTGCCCGATAATAGACCGATTCATCCAAAGCTCGTCCTGCTCGTTCTGCTCGTAATAGTCCGATTAATTCCCCAGGTGAAAAAACATTAGACATTCCATCTTCGGAAACCCGCACTTTTGATGTTACTTGGCGTATAATAATCTCTATATGTCTATTATGGATCTGTACCCCTTGGGATCGATAAACCTTTTGGATCTTATTAACCAAAGAGATACGACTTTGGGCTATGGTTAGCTCAGCTCCAATCAAGAATCCCCAGGGGACCCCAAGAATTCTTGGTATACGCTCATTCCAATCCTCAATTCTCCTTTCGAGATTCGGCGATAGTGAATCAATTGAACGCGCTTCAAAGATTTGTTCCACTTTTGGAAGACCTTGCGTTATGTCACTAGATCTCGATTTTTCATATATAAACGTAACTAACCTATCTCCTTTGTAAAGGATTTCTCCATAATGACCATGAACAGTTGCTCCTGTAGTGGCCAAATAAGGCTTAGCTGCTCTTATAACAAAGGAATCAATATTAACAATGAAAATTTGACCAGATTTTTTTATGTGCGATTTAAATAGACATACATTTTCGCAAATAAATTGTCCAAGGTGAATTATTGCCGATGTCTCCTCCCAAGAATCATGATGGAGAAAGTGCCAATTCAAATGGAATGGATCCAACATGATGTTACTATCGAAATTCGAAATCCTTTGATTTTCATCTATTAAAGAGTATTTAAGCCCTTGAAGTACTTGGAGGGTTTGTTTCAAATTGTCAAGGAACAAATATTTTTTTAACAGGATCTGATTATGCGTTAGTAAATAGTAAGATGAAGAAAAATTCGATATACTAGGTACAATAGCGGCTAAGGGCCCAAAAATATCTCGAATAGGAATTCTAGGATTCGATTCTTTTACCGCATTGGGATATTTCGAATTCTTGAATAAACCAATTCGAGAACAGTTGGATGCCGACAAAATCATCAAAGATTGGTATTCTTTATTTCGATTCAACAAGGTGCCAATAGCTTCTTGATGTTGGCTAAGTGATTGAATCTTCGCCTTGGAATAAAAGGAATTGGTGCGATCTAACCTATTATTGGGAATCGGTCTTGCACTTGTCCTATCATACCTTCTTCGTGTATACGAAATAGTGGACTTGACTAACTCAATTCTTAGGAAATCGCGAATCAGATCATTTGCTCTTACCTCAACAAGGGAAGCACGAGCCTCCTCTTTTTCTTCTTGTTCCCAATTCACTACTAAGCAAGTTCGAACAAATTGACTATTCGTATGATAAATTCTTTGAGTTAACTTGCTATTTTCATGAGAAATAAAATTGACAAGTCGAAGTTGGAAATTATCCTCTTCTTGCAAGAGATCTTGCGGGAAAAGTGTTGCTAAATTTCTCCCTTCGTCCATTTCATATGCGACTGCAGGTCGAACCGAAACAAAATACTTTTCCTTGCTCTTGAGAATTTTTTTCCGTTGAACATAGACCCAATTTTTCCTTTTTTTTGATTCCTTAGAATCTTTCTTTTCTCTTTCTGGTGGTATCAAACTACCACCTAATATCTTATCCGCCTCTTCAGGAAAATGCATATCTCCGGAAAAGATTTTGAGTTCCGTATGGCTTTTTTTTCTCTTCACTCGGACCAATCCACCTAGTCGACTTCTTGTATTTTTTGTGAGTTGTGTATCCACTCCAATGATACTATTATCAAGTACCTTTAGGGATGAGGATCTCGGCAAGATATGCAGTTCTTGAAGAATGAAAAAAAACCGATCTAGTTCTTTTTGGTATTTTAGACTAAATTCTTTTGTTCCTCGATGCTCAATCAAACCCTCTTTTTTTAAGATGGAATCTTCCTCTGGGCTCCCGTATTCGTCCTCTGAGTCTTCTTCTGAGTCTTCCTCTAAAGTCCCATATTCGTCCTCTGAGCCTTCCTCCGGGCTCCCATATTCGTCCTCTGAGTCTTCCTCTAGAGTTCCATATTCGTCCTCTCGGGTTCTATATTCGTTCTCTGGGCTCCCATATTCGTCTTCTGAGTCTTTCTCTCCAGTCCTATATTCATCCTCTAGGATCCCATATTCGTCTTCTAGGGCTTCATATTCGTCCTCTAGGATCCCATATTCATCTTCTAGGGTTTCATATTCGTCCTCTCGAGTCCTATATTCGTCTTCTAGGGTTTCATATTCTTCCTCTCGGGTCCTATATTCGTTCTCTGGGCTCCCATATTCGTCCTCTGAGTCTTCCTCTCGAGTCCTATATTCGTCCTCTAGGGTCCTATATCTAAATTTAACAATTCCTGAACCCTTTTTATCTTTTCTGTATCGTGGATCGTCAAAATAAGCAAAAATAGTATTTCTACGTAAAACACCCATAAAGGGTATTTCAATCGAAATCCCCAAACAGGATATTAGTTCTTTCTCTTGTTCTTGATGATATTGTAATGGAATGACGAACCCATTTCTTCGCTTTTTCGCCAACAAATCCGAATTATCTTGAAGAATAGAAGGATAGACAAAATTCCAATGGCCATTGGACATGATTCGATCCGGCGTTGAATAATCAAGAATTTCCCTATCTTTTTTACCAAAAGTATCCAACAGTCTATGTCTTACTTGATCATTAGCCATTGAGAGGTCAAAGAGATATCTTCCGTCAACAGAAAAAGAATAAGTATTCATTTGATCTTGATCCTTGTGGAGCGAAAAAGACGCTATACTGGATCTGCACATACTTACTGACAATATCCATAAATGGCTTGTTTTTGGTAATCGACGAAGATTACCATATTGATATTCGGGCGCATGGTAAACATCAGTACTCCAGTGCATTTCCCCGTCTGATTCGGAATAAATATGCTTTTGTACTTTTTCTTTAAAATGCAAAGTGGACGTTCCGGCACGAATCTCCGCAATTACTTGTTCGGATTCTACATACTGATCATTTTGCACTAGAATCAAGCTTTTTGAGGGAATATTCACACTATATAGAATATCCTGACTCTGAATAGTTACATGCAAGTCTATATAACATAGAAAAGCAGGCTGCCCATGACGGGTACGTGTGGGGTGAACCAAATCTTCATTGAATTGGATTTTTCCATTCGAAGGGGATCGTACAAGGTCGGCAGTACCCCCTGTGAATACTCCGCCAGTATGAAAAGTTCTTAATGTTAGTTGAGTCCCTGGCTCCCCAATTGATTGACCTGCAATAATACCTATGGCTTCCCCCAATTCGACCAGATCGCCATGAGTGGGACTCCGACCATAACATAATTGACAGATCCAAGATGTGCTCCGGCAAGTAAAGGGGGTTCTAATATATATTGGTTGTGCTCGAAATGGTTGTGCTCGAAAGGCAGTTATGAATCGATTGACTAATCCAATTCCAATATCTTGATTTCGAGCGGCAATGCATCGTGAACCAATATATATATCGTCTGCTAATACACGACCAATTAGTGTTTGGACAAAAAGTTTTTCCGTCATCCCATTTTGAGGACTCAAAGAAATACCTTGGATAGTACCACAATCTCTTCTACGCACAATAATATGTTGAACTACTTCAACAAGTCTACGTGTAAGATATCCAGCATCCGCTGTTCGTACAGCAGTATCTACAACCCCTTTGCGGGCTCCGTAGCAGGAAATTATATATTCTGTCAAAGAAAGTCCCTCGCGTAAATTGCTTTGAATAGGTAAATCAATCATTTGTCCTTGAGGATCCGCCATTAATCCTCTCATACCTACTAATTGGTGTACCTGAGATGCATTTCCTCTGGCTCCTGAAAAAGACATTAGATAGACTGGATTAGAAGGATCCGTTATCCGAAAATTCGAATTCATTTCTTGTTTCAAATATTCACTTGTAGCATACCATATCTCAACGGATTGGCGTAATTTTTCTACCGCGTGTACAGCCCCATAATAATAGTGTTTCTCCAAAAGAAAACTCTGTTGTTCCGCGTCTTGCACTAACCATCCCTTAGATGGTATTGTTAAAAGATCCTCGATTCCTAATGAAATCGATGTAGTAGTGGCTTGATGAAAGCCCAGAGTCTTTATTTGATCCAGTATATGGGATGTATATCCCATTCCGAAATGATCTATTAATCTGCTAATAAGTCGTTTCATAGCAGTTCCGTCTATCTCTTTATTATGAAAGACCAGATTGGCCCGTTCCGCCATACATAAGTACCCCCTTTTTCGGCTGAGTAGGATTCGACAATTGCTGAGTAGGATTCGACAATGGGCCTGAGTCAGTGATTCGAAAATTTAATTAACTTCCTTTCCTTAATCTCAATCTGGATTCGCGCGGCAAAAATGATGATACTAGCGAAATCGGAATGCCCCCCGAAAGGGAGGGGCATCGCCGAATCTAACTTCCTTGTTTAGATAGTGTATGAATAGGCCTGACTAAATCCTTGTATGGCTTCCTCTATTTCTCTATAAAAAGAAATATGACCAAGAGTGCTTCGAATGTATATAGAACGGATTTCTTTTTTTCTATTTCCCACTATTAGATAGTGGGCATAAATCTCATGATAAGTCCCCAAAGATTCATATTGAACTTCAATCGGAACTTCTCTTGACCCAATGACGCGTTGATCTAGTTTCCATCGGAGCCACAAGGGACTGTCTAAACTGATTCGTTTCTGTCTATAAGCTCCCAGTGCATCATAGGAATTAGAAAAATGGGGTTCTTTATCTTTTGTATACTTATAATTATTATTATTGTAATTTACTTTTTGATTTGGATAGTTTGCGCAACTATTATATCTATTTGCACAAATACCCCGACGGTTTCCAATCGTTAATACATAAAGTCCGATAAGCATGTCTTGGGTCGGTACGCAAATAGGATCCCCAATAGCGGGAGATAGGAGATTCATATGAGAAAACATAAGTAAACGGGCTTCCGCCTGAGCTTCCAAGGATAAAGGTAGATGAACAGCCATTTGATCCCCATCAAAGTCCGCATTGAAACCCTTACACACTAATGGGTGTAAACAAATAGTACGCCCCTCCACTAAAGTAGGTTGGAAGGCCTGTATGCCTAATCTATGCAGGGTAGGTGCTCTATTCAACAGTACAGGATGTCCCCGCATAACTTCTTGAAGTATTTCCCATACAATGGGTTCCTTTTCCCAAATTTTCCTTTTAGCAATCCTGACATTAGAAGTAGCGCGTTTCGTGATTAAATCGCGAATTACAAATAGCTGAAAAAGCTTTATTGCTATCTCTAGAGGTAATCCACATTGATGTAATGAAAGCGAAGGACCCACAACAATGACAGAACGCCCCGAGTAATCGACCCGTTTTCCAAGCAGAGTCTCGCGAAACCTTCCCTCTTTACCTTCAATTACATCTGAAAGTGATTTGTATACTTTATTGTGACCATCCCTCGTTGGTTGCCCGCGGGACCCACTATCAAGAAGTGTATCCACGGCTTCTTGTACCAATTTTTCCTGGCACATTACTAAATCTGCTGGCGCTAATTCACTTCTTTTTAATAGATAGGCAAGGTTGTTGTTCCGACGAATAACTCTCTTATAAAGTTCATTAATATCCGAAGTCACTACTTTATCCCCAGACCTATAAACAATGGGTCTCAATTCGGGAGGAAGAACTGGTAATAAGCACAAAACCATCCATTCTGGTTCTACATTTGTTTGAATAAAATGTTTCGCCAATTGCATGCGTCTAATCAAAAAAACTTTTCTTATTCGTCTTTTTCTATCTTCCCATTCATCTCCACTATACCCCTCGTCTTCTAATTCCTTCCATTCGACCAAGGAATTCTCTATAATAATTCGCAAATCCAAATCTGCTAATTGTTCTCTAATAGCACCTGCTCCTGTCGCAATTTCCCGATTTCGAAATGTTGCAAAGCCTGGGGTAGAAAAAAAGGGAGAAATGCTGTGGTTACAGGATGCAATTTCATCTTCGAATAAACCTCGTAATCGTAAGAAAGTAGGTTTTTTAGCGCTGGGCCTAGCAAAAGAGAAATCGCCGTATACTAGGCCCTCCAATTTCTTAAGGGGTTTATCTAAAAGGTTCGCGATATAACTAGGAAGACCTTTCAAATACCACACATGAGTCGCGGGACATGCGAGTTTGATGTATCCCATTTGATATCTTCGTATCCGAGAATCAACAAATTCTACCCCGCATTTTTGGCAAAATCTTTCCTCTTCGTTTTCAGCTCCGCTCGCTCGAGAATTTCCACAAGCACAAATTCCGCTTTTTATGGGTCCAAAGATTCTTTCGCAAAACAATCCATCTTTTTCTGGTTTATCGGTTTTATAATGAAAAGTAGAGGGCCTTGTGACTTCGCCAACGACTTCCCCATTAGGTAGGTTTTTGTTAGCCCAAGCCTTTATTTGTTGAGGGGAAACGAGTCCAATTTGAAGTTGTTGATGTTTATATTGGTCAATCATAAATAAGAAAAGAATTTATATTTATTCCGATCAAACTTCCTCCCTATTAACCTGGAAGTTCTTCTCAGATACAAGGAAATGATTCAGTTCTAGAGCCAAAGATCGTAGTTCTCGAACGAGCACTCGAAAAGATTCTGGAGGATACTCGTGATTAGGTACTCTTTTTCCCCAGATCGTAGCATTAAGTATTTCTTGGCGAGCTATAAGATGATCAGATTTATAAGTAAGTATCTCTTGTAAAATATGAGCAACACCAAATCCTTCTAAAGCCCAAACTTCCATTTCTCCTACTCGTTGTCCCCCTTGCTTGGCTCTTCCTCTAACGGGTTGTTGTGTAACAAGTGAGTAGGGCCCAGTAGAACGTCCATGGATTTTCTCATCAACTTGATGAATTAATTTTAAGATATAGGACTTCCCTATTAGAACAGGTTGTTCGAAGGGGTCTCCTGTTCTTCCATCAAATATTCTGCTTTTTCCCGGGTACTCGGGTTCAAATACCCATGGATTTTTTGTTTGTTTACTGGCTTCATATAATTCTGAAAACACAAGTTTTCTTGAAGCCTCTTGCTCATATCTCTCATCAAAGGGTGCTATTCTATAATGTTTCTTTAGCAGATCCCCGGCTAATCCGAGCGAGCTTTCAAATATTTGTCCCACATTCATTCGTGAGGGTACTCCTAAGGGATTGAAGACCATATCAACAGGTGTTCCATCTTGCAAATAGGGCATATCTTGCCTGGGCAAAATTTTGGAAATGATCCCCTTATTCCCGTGTCTTCCGGCTACTTTATCCCCAACTTTGATTTCGCGTTTCTGTAAAATATATACACGAACCATTATGTCTAGGGGGTCCCTCTGGATCCATTTCACATCGATAACGCGCCCTCTTCCACCTATAGGTAGTTTGAGAGAAGTTTCTTTTGAAGTGGATACCTCAAGGCCAAATATGGCCCGTAATAACCCAGCTTCCGCGATATACGACGATTCGCTCGCTATCTGAGGCGTTAATTTACCTACTAAAATATCGCCAGTTTCTACCCAGGATCCCAACCTAACAACTCCATTTCTGTCCAAATTGCGGAGTAAATGTTCTTCTAGATGTGGTATTTCTTTAGTAATTTTTTCAGCGGAGCCTTGGCTTGTCGTATCCGTCTGAATTTCATATTTTCGGATGTGAAAAGAAGTATAAATATCCTCATATACCAAACGTTCGCTAATTAGTACTGCGTCTTCAAAATTGTAACCTTCCCATGGCATATAAGCTACTAATACGTTTTTTCCTAAAGCAAGTTCCCCACCAACTGTAGCAGCTCCCTCCGCTAAAATTTGTCCTTTTTTAATGGATTTACCCCGCAGAACCCGAGGTTTTTGGTGCATACAAGTATTTTTGTTAGAGCGCCGATGGGTAACTAAAGGAATACTTATAGTCTTTCCACTACTTGATAAAAGGATCTTGTGACTATCAGTAGAAATGATCTTTCCCTCGCGTTCGGCTATAACGGAAACCCTCGAATCTAGAGCTGTTTGGCGTTCCAATCCAGTTCCAACAATGCACTTCTCGGACCGAGAAAGCGGAACTGCTTGGCGCTGCATATTAGAACTCATTAAAGCCCGATTCGCATCATTATGCTCAATAAAAGGAATGAGAGAACCTCCAATAGAAAAATATTGGAAAGGAAAAATACTTCTAACATGAATCTGTTCCCATGCAATAGTCAGGAATTCTTGACGGTATCTAGCTGGAACAACCTGTTCTTCCTGAATACCCTGATTCAAGGACAAAGAATTTCCTGCTGCTATCATATAATATTCATCTCTATTTGGTGATAAATAAACCACCTGTCTCTCTTTTTTTTCTTTTGCTTTCTCAGATATTTCATAAAAGGGACTCTCTATGGACCCCCACCAGTGGTCAATTCTCGCATGAATAGCTAAGGATCCAGTAAGTCCAACATTGATTCCTTCGGACGTGTCAATTGGACAAATACGCCCATAGTGACTCGGATGAATATCTCGGCTCCGAAAACTTGCAGTTCTCCCCGTCAATCCTCCAGGACCCAAACAACTCACTTTTCGCCCATGAACAGTTTGTGTCAATGGATTGGTTTGATCAAAAACTTGAGATAAGGGGTATGTGCCAAAAAAGGTCTCATAAGTAGTTATTAATAAAATCGAAGTTGAAGTTGGAGTTACCAAAGTTTGTGGAGTCGGTTTCGATTGACGTATGAATACTCTACGGATAGTTTTTTGAACCGCATGTTGTAAACGACCAAGAGCCAGTCCGAATTGATCTTGTAACAGATCCGCAACCGAACGAATACGTTTATTTTTCAAGTGATTCATATCGTCATCGTCAAGTATACCCGTTCCAAATTTCATTCCAATCAAATGATCCGTAGCGGCCAATACATCTCGTGGTAACAAGAATGTATTGTTCTGAGGTATATCAAGATTCAGTCTCCGATTCATATTTCGTCGACCAATCCTTCCTAATTCACATTTTTGTTGAAAAAATTTCTTTTGTAATTCCTCACATAAGGACTCCGAAAATACCAGGTCCCCACCTACACAAGCAAATTGTTGATAAAACTCCAAAATAGCTTTTTCTTTTGACTCAATCCTCTTCTTCTCCTTAGCATTCGGGAAAGATAAGAAAATTTCAGGGTAGGAAACATTATCTAGAATTTCTTTTAGATTCGAACCCATAGCTGATGATAGAACTAGAATAGATATCTTTTGTTTTCTACTCACGCGAGCCCATATCCTTTCTTTTTTATCAATTGCTAATTCCGATCTTCCTCCCCAATCTGATATTATAGTCCCAGTGTAGATAGAAATTCCCTTATGGTCTAATTCCGAGCGGTAGTAAATACCAGGACTTAGCAATATTTGATTGATCACAATTCGGTATATTCCATTTATTATAAAGGTTCCTAAGGAATTCATTATAGGAATGTTTCCAATAGAAATGGTTTGCTTTTGCACATCGAAACCAAAAATTAATCTCGCAGATACATATAATTCGGAAGAATAGGTGAGTGATTCATACACAGCATCCCTTTCTTTTATCGAGGGTTCTAGCAATTGATATCCTTTCGCAAATAATTGAAATGCAATTTCGTGATCTGGATCTTTAATTGTTGGAAACTTCTCAAGTTCTTCTGCCAAGCCTTGATTAATGAACCTACAAAATCCCTCGAATTGGATCTGACTAAATCCGGGTATTGTGGACATTCCCTCATTTCCATTCCGGAGCATCTTAATCTTAAGTTTCCTGTTTATCGAAGAAAAATTCCATTATCAGCTCACTCTTCATCAATCCCTATGGATCGATCTAGCAATTATGGAATCCATATTCTGTTTACTGAATCACATGAAATTCTAGGGAACTCCACATACATATTTCATATATGTATTTCATACATATGAATAGAGACAATTTCGACGAAAGTTCGAATTTGCCAGGGGTACAAATCGAATGAAAATGAATTGATAAAACATTCCTAGAAAAAAATTCTGCCACTTACACTTTATGATACTAATCAGATTGGATGGCAAAGATTTCTCATTTTATCTCCTTTCTATGAATGGGATAAAGCCATAATATAATAATTTATAAGCACTAGAAAATTTGACTTTAGTTCGATTTAGAATAGCACGCTTAGTTTAATTTCAAAAAAGAATAAGAATTTGAGAGTTCTTTTTTGTTTCGTAGTAGTAGAATTGCTAGAAAATATAGGATTTCATTGTAGAATCCTAAAATAAAGTAAGTCCTTTTTTTAAGTACATGCCAATCTAGTTATCCACCTCTCCACATATCCCTGCTTTTATCGTAATTTCACTTGGGTGGGCCAAGATGGTCAGGTCATACTCTATATCAGACCAAATTTATTTTTTTTATTCAAGATATTTAATGCAATGAAAAATTAAAGCACGATTCCCCATAGAGATATGTACATAAGGGGGATCCATGGATAATAATGCTGTTATGGATAATAATGCTGTTCGGACCTGTAGTTTACCTATACACGGATTAGGCATAAATCCATTCTATTTTATTATGCCATTAAAAGGAAGGGGGGAGAGAATACCGATTTAAGAGTCGTTCACTACTGCAATTCAAAAAAAAAATAGAATTCTAGTTAATGGTTCCAATTTGTTCTGAATTTTGCAGCCTGTGACTGGAAATCCACTTTTTCTCTTTTTTCATCTCAATAGAAAGAAAAGGGAAGTTTTCTAGTGTTAGCAATGTTTGTTTTAAGATAGAATCCATCGAGGAGAATAATCGAAACTGGATTCAAAAAAAGCAGGAATAGATTTTTTGAAAAAGATTGGAAAAAAGTAAGTAGAATTAGATTCAAGATAAAAGAAAGGAGGTTTTAGTAAGAAAACCTGGATGAATACTTGCTCTTTTCTCTATTTTAGATCGGATTTTTTGGCGGCATGGCCAAGCGGTAAGGCAGGGGACTGCAAATCCTTTATCCCCAGTTCAAATCTGGGTGCCGCCTGATCAATAAAATACTTAGGCTTATAGTACTGATCGAACTCAACAAATTCGTACCCTGCATAAGTTGGGGCAAGAGAGTAACTAGGCCTGGCGATACTGGATTTTGAGAATCCATAGTTCTATCCTCAAACTAGGGTTTGTTTTGTCGGTAGTGGCCCAAACGGCTACCAATAAGGATGAGGTTGCGTTTCCTTATTCTTTTATTAATTTTAATTGATTCTTAATTGATTCGATTCGAGAATTAAAAATTACAAGGCTAAGATGTCAGAAATCTTGATATCCAAAGGGCCCCTAAGGGGCATTCTTTTTTTTTTTCAATCTAAGATTGAAGAAGGGACTCCACGAAGGAATATCAAGACTTCCTAATTATCATACATTTTATTTATCATACATCTTATGCTACCTACATACACTAAAGTAAGGGCTACTGATTCTGTCGAGAATCAGATTGAATAGGCTGATCAAAAATCAATTTTGGAGTTGTGGATAAAGTCTCCTCATTCTTTCATAGAATGATAGAAGGGCTGTAGGGTTTAGGTTAAAAATAAACATAGGCAAGGTAGGTATCCAATAAATATTTATCTATCCTAATTTTATGGTATATTCTGACGTCCTTTGCTTATAAAAAAAGGGTAACAAAAGGAAGAAAAAATCTTCCTATTCCCGCGTCTTCTATTCAGGACATCATCCCCGTACTCTTTTTTAAGGAAAAGGGCTATGTATCGTATTTATACTTAATGCTCTCCAATTCTACCAGAAATCCTATAAGAATTTGTTAGGAGTAAATTCCTTGAACTGATTCATCCATAGCGTTAGGGCAGAATCCCTTTTTGACTCTGTACCCTTGATTCCACTATGATTATTGATCAATAGTAGAATAATTCCTTCATAGAAATAGGAGACATAATTTACATGGATATAGTAAGTCTCGCTTGGGCTGCTTTAATGGTAGTCTTTACATTTTCTCTTTCACTAGTAGTATGGGGGAGGAGTGGACTCTAGGGATACTACTAATTGATTGAGTAGTCGAATTGTTGTATCAACTTTTTTCTTTAATTGATCGTTTTGCATTAATCATTTTGCCAAACTTTATTCTTTCTCTCTTTCTTTAGTTTTGTTTCACTCCTGTACCTGTAAGAAACTCTTGTAAGAAAGAGTCGTTCTATTCTACTATATAGAAATAGAAAGAGCGATTACAGCAATTCAAAATTTCTACTAGAAGTGACGAATGGTTAAAAAAGTTCTATACATAAGAAAATTAGACTTTCTTCCACGGAGCTATTCACAACATATCGCACACTTTCCATTTGTTTTATATTCTTTTCTTATTCTTAGAATAATTTTTATGCTCTTTTGAAGCATCTCGCCGCATGTTTAAGCATGAAAGATTCGCTGGTTTTTTCCTTTTACTTTTTTTCTTTTACTTTTTACTATAGTCTATTCTCATATTATTTTTCTCTCCCTCCATGGATTCTTTCGTGAAGAATTGTCTTCGATTTTTTTATTTTGACTTGATTGAAATTAAGTGGATGCAGTGAAAAAAGAAATTGAATTAGACTACTATTTCAATCTACTAATCTATTCTATGTAGATTCAAGATAATATAATAGAAAGACTCTAAAGTGTCGTAGAAAAAACTATATGTAGTTCTTTCTACCACACTTTATGATTCCAACCAGATCCTTTCATTTAAGACTTGGATTTTTATTTTATTTAATCCCTTTTTCATTTCTTCAATGATTAATTGGAATTCCAATTAATCATTTTGGCTGACTGTTTTTACATAAATAATAAGTAAAAAGGCAGTAGGAACTAGAATAAACAGTGCAGTAGCAATAAATGCGAGAATATTGACTTCCATAACCTCTTTATTTTTTTCACAATAACTCGGGATGTAATCCCATGGAGAGGAAAAAGGGGTATCCTGTAAATTCAAGGGGAGGACTTGCATTCTGATAATACTGAATCAATTCAATATTATGAATATCGGATCTATCAAATCAATTCATGGTTGAGAGTGGAATAGTATAACATAGGAAGATCCACTTTTTCTTTTCTATATCTATAACCCACGATCTTTCTTATCTTATCCAATTTCCCTTCCTTTTTCTTATAGTTATACATACAATTATGTATGTATGTATTATATGACCGACTTTCTATGGGTCACATAGACATCCAAATAAGCAGTAGAAGTAGAAGTGAGATGGAGAAAAGAGGGCTTAAATAAAAAAAAATTGAATATTTTAATTAATTTAGGAAAAAGGGCGTTTGCTTTGCTTGGTTTTTCTTTTATTTTATTAAGTTACTATCAATATCCACTTTTGGGGTCTAAAGATGAGAACAGATCCATAAAATAAGGAGTCCGCAAATGGAATGAAAATGAGATAGATTCTTTCCAATTAGTCATTGAACATACACAAACAAAGTTGGAACTACAAAATGGAGGGGGCCTGGTTTAATCCAAAAAGTAAAGTACTAATTATATTCAATTAAATTCACTGTCTATGTCTAAGAAAAAACGAATACGATTTATGTATGGATTTCGGTAAAATACCGTTACTCTATTCCATAAGAGTCGAATAGGAAGTTAAGATGAGGATGGTATCATCATAAGGATAGAGTAATATCCTAAATTATACTAATCCAAGTATGATATGTATGTCTTTCCTTATCAACCGGGAGTAGTGAAAAAAAAAATTCCTACAGGCCTCCCCTCCCTCTTTAATGAGAAATGCGAAATAAAAAAAGTGAAATAAGGGTGCCCCATAGGTATTTGATCTTCTCTCCTGCCCCCCCTTTTTCATGGAAAAAGGAAAGATGAATTTCTCCATTCATTGAACCCTAGTTCGGGACTGACGGGGCTCGAACCCGCAGCTTCCGCCTTGACAGGGCGGTGCTCTGACCAATTGAACTACAATCCCCGCGGGGTGTATGGCATACCTATTCTTAAATAGAACCATAAGAAGATTCGATTCGCCTGTCGTACTCTAAGAAATAGACGAATCATATACTACATACCCACATATCATATGTGGGTATAGTGAGAGTGACATAACTAGTATGTCGCGATTTTTTATCGCTAAAAATGGATGATAATCCACCTTTCATTTCAATAAGAAAAACTCTTTTGTTTGTAAAAAAGGAATGAGAGAGATATGGATTAGAAAGAAATTTCCCCCTTTCGCTTTATCCTTTATTTCTATGGATCAGACATTTTATTTTATGGAAGAAAAACAAATGGATTTAGTTCATATTCACGAAGCCCTAGATTTTTGGGCCGAGCTGGATTTGAACCAGCGTAGACATATCGTCAACGAATTTACAGTCCGTCCCCATTAACCGCTCGGGCATCGACCCAGGAAGAATTTATTCTAGGGTTTTTTAGAATCTATGATTAACCTCCTTTCATAATACTCCCTACCCCCAGGGGAAGTCGAATCCCCGCTGCCTCCTTGAAAGAGAGATGTCCTGAACCACTAGACGATAGGGGCATCACTTCACTAGACGATAGGGCCATATACAACCGCTCGTCATTATACTATAATGATAGTATGAGCAGTTTTTTGGAATTGTCAATATACTCGAAGAGTATAACTAGATCCAAAGCAAAGAGTCTTTCCTACTTTTCTGTTATGCTTTCATAGGATTTTTTTTAGTTGATGGTTAGGTTAATTCACGGATCATTCCCTACTTTTTAGGGAAATTCATTTAAAGGGTATAGAATAAGAATAGATTAATAAAAGGGATTCTAGATTAGTTCAGTACAGGTAGTGATTTGATTGATCTAACAGGAAAAAGAGTCCAATTTGATTTCTTTTTTGTAATTTCCACCCCGTGCTTCGTTTAGCGTTCAGACCAAAAATGCATGCATCCCACACTAAGTCATAAAATTCAAGAAAAAATAGAGAAATTTTCAAAAACAAAGAAAAAAAAGTGAATAAATAATAAATTTAGTAGAAAAGTACTTTATTGGATTCGAACCGATGACTTACGTCTTACCATGGCATTACTCTACCACCAAATAAAAAGCCCTTTATCGGATTTGAACCGATGACTTATGCCTTACCATGGCATTACTCTACCACTGAGTTAAAAGGGCTTTTTATTCAATTCAAAAATTAGCCACTTTGATTTCTCATTATGAGTCTACTGCATAATGTACATAATATATGTATATATAGAGATATATGTAGAGATTATATATGTATATATCGAGATATAGAAGTTTATTCATGGCGAGGTTCAAAATCTTGAGAGTTAAAAATCTTGAGAAAATCAAGAAAAATAAGAAAATCTTTCATATTCTCTCTTATCACTTGCACAAAGTAGAGGTTTTTTTCTTTTTTTATATAAAAAAATACATATAATATAATAAAATACGTGAAGAGAGAGTTGACACAATAAAAAATTATTATTAGTATCCGATATACTTGAAGAGGGTAAGTTCATAGGTATGTAAACATGATCTCGGACGACTCACCAAACCAAAGCCCAGAAGTTCTATTTTTTAGAAGAGGAGAACAAATATGTATCAATTGTTGAATCGGATACAACAATGGGCAAAAAAAAAAGGCCAAAGGGGCAATAAGAGCTGCTGTTAAAAAAACGGTAGACTTTGTTTTTTTTTTATCTTTAGGCTATTGACTTTTCACGTGCTCAGAACGTTCTGCAGAATTAGGGACTTTTTTCTTCTATTGGCTGATCTTATGATGAGAACTTTCTCCATTTATGTTTTATTTCTTCTAATTCTAATTGGGTAGGGTATAAAGGAATTCGCGCTCTTCATATACCCATATGGTTGGGTATTAATTTTCAGTGATATACTTCTTGTCTGTTTTGGTGAGAAATTGAAACTATTTTTAACAGGCATCTCTTAGAAAAACCTTCGAGTTCAAAACTTTTCAATTTTTCTTAAAAAGTTTTGGACGGATTTGTTGAAGCGATTTTTAACAGGTACCCCTTCCAAGGAAGGGGGGTACTTGAATATTCTCAAAGGATTCTGGTTGGTGCATTTTGAACAAACTATGTTGGAGTTTTAGCAACAATTTGCTTGTAAAAAGTGGGCAGTCGAATTTATACTGCAGAGTATAAAAATTATTCTACTGCCTGCCCAACAAAAAATAATAAACCATACCCTACATACCTAACTCCTCCTGGCTATGGGTTTTCTGTTTCCGAAGATTAGGAAAAAAGGAGGATTCTGGAACCCTAAAGGTTCGATGGTATATGGATATGGAAAATATAAGATTCCCGATCCTAGCGGGAAAAGGAAGGGAACAGATACCCAATATGATTCTTGGGAGGAACATTTGGTAATGGTCTTGGTCCTCTATGCTCTTTTTTATGTGTTCTTAGTTCTATTCATCTTCTTTGATTCTTTTAAACAAGAATCTAATAAACTAGAATTGAGTGGAAAAGAGGAGAAGAAATTGGTAAATGGAGAGGATCGACTAACCAGAGACATTTAGGATCTTCTTTACATCAGGTAAATCCGTCGGGTCCTGTCCGCTTCTCCTTTTAAGTTACGACTCTTTGTTTCTTGCTTCTCTCAAGCCATAGGGAAATTCTATGATGAATTTTTAAAATGCATCTCACTCTTTCTCTAGGGCTCGGACTTCATGATAAGTGGGGGAAGAAAGAAAACATCTTCCCCAATTTCTTTGTTCAGAATTGAACAAAAAAGAAAAGGAAGAAAGGGATTTATGGGGGCAGTGCTGCTCCCTATATCTCCTAGTGTATATTGTAGGAATAATCAAACTATTCCTTAGAGCAGTCTGGCACACTTACGTCCTCGCAAAACAAATAATGATCATTGTAGTCGTAACCGTAGAATACGACCCTAATCGAAATGCATACATTTGTCTCATACACTATGGGGATGGTGAGAAGAGATATATTTTACATCCCAGAGGGGCTATCTAAACCCTAAAGCTAAAGTAAAGGCCCGCGATCGAAGTACCAACAGCTCACTGTCATGAACCTTCTCCATTTGATTCAATAAGGGGGAATTAGCCTCCTTCTCGAATGGCTACCCTTGACAAAGGGTAGCGTTGGTATCATAATCTACATGTAGCGGGTATAGTTTAGTGGTAAAAGTGTGATTCGTTCTATTAATAACTGAATTTGAAATGATATACTTAAGGCGTCCTTAAGTTTTTTATATTCCGATGAAAACTTTAGTTCTTATAAAGGATTTAATCCTTTTCCTCTCAATAGCATATTGAGGAAGAATATACATTCTCGCGATTTGTACCCAAAAACTAATTGAAATTGCATCCAAAATACAAATTGGATTATGAGTACAGAGTCGCGAAGCATAATTTTGCATTGGATTAAGTATTCCAATTTTTTAAATATGAGTAAAGGATCTATGGATGAAGATACAAAAAAGTTTATTTCCAATCGTAACTAAATCTTCTTTTGTTAAAAAAGGAAATGGAAGCCAAATAGCTAAAAAACGGTAGTTTTGGTTTACTAGAACCATCAGCATATTGTTTCAGCTCGGTGGAAACCTAATTCTTTTCCTCAGGATCTCTTGAATGAAATTAGGGAACGAAGTAAGTAGATTAGATAGATTTAGTAGAATTTCTATCTCCTACTCTATAGGGATCATCTAGAAAGCGGAGAGCTTTGGTTCCATTCAGATAGAAAAGCTGACATAGATGTTAAGTGGTGAGAATATCCATAAAGGAGCCGAATGAAATCAAAATTTCATGTTCGGTTTTGAATTAGAGACGTTAAAACTAATCAACCAACGTCGACTATAACCCCTAGCCTTCCAAGCTAACGATGCGGGTTCGATTCCCGCTACCCGCTCCATTCTGTATAAAAGGACTATTCTATTTGTCTAGACATGGTAGAGTCCTGTATTCAACCTTTTTCGTCCACCAGTTTCCGTCCCTCCAGAGCGGAGTAGAGCAGTTTGGTAGCTCACGAGGCTCATAACCTTGAGGTCACGGGTTCGATTCCCGTCTCCGCACTTAGCAGTCTGTATAAAAGGACTATTCTATTTGTATAGAGTAGAGGGCTGGGCGGTATCCAACCCTTTTTTATTCATTAGTTCCCGGCCCTAAAGGGCCAAATGGAGCAGTTTGCGAAGTCACTTGCCCCTACAAGAAGAACTCTCAAGGCTCCTTCCTACCCTGCAGAAAAGAAAAAAGAAATGAAAGAAAGGCACAGTCTACCTCCCTTCCCTTTAAAAGGAGTTTGCCAGTTGTTTGTCTCGGTGAATCCCCAATTTAGGGAGCCCTGTTGGCGAGTTCGATTCCCGCCTCCGGAGCCCCTTTTTTGAGTGGGGTGCAAAAGAAGGGTAAGATAGTAAGGGATACGGTACTAGACTAACACCTACTTAATTTAATATAAGTAGTTAAGTAGTCAACTAGACTAAATTTTTTATCATAGTACCTTACTAAATTAAGCTGGCGAGCGGCGGGAATCGAACCCGTATCTTCTCCTTGGCAAGGAGATGTTTTACCATTGAACTACGCTCGCTACGGGATATATTTTATAGGGTATATCCGCCTGGGTCGACCGTCTATGTCTGGGTCGACCGTTTCATTTTCTATTATATTAGAGTTTTCTTTTTTTTAATTGTCTGTCAATCAATATTCTAATGGCAATGGAATTTCATAATAATGAAAGAGAAGAGGTAGCAATTCGGAACGCAAATTGCATTTTAATGCGTCTCACAATTCCAATTTTTTCGAAGAAATGGCCTTTTTATTTATTTTGTATCGGGCTACTAAATACTAAACAAATTTAAGAAATGAGAGAATTCAGAATAGCTACCAGAAAGACTAGTCCAATCCATAATGATGTACCGGAAAATACAACGTTTTTATTATTTGACCAACCATCAGGAGAAGCAAATACAAGGGGTACACTAATTACTAACACTGAGGAAGTCGCAAT